CTAACTATTTACAACTTGACAATTTAAAACAAACGGTTCAAGTAATTAAATATTATTTAATGGATGAACATGGAAAAATTTATAATCCCGACCTCTCCAGTAATATTTTTTTGAATCCATTCCATTTGAATTGGTATTTTCTCGATCATAATTGTTGTGAAAAGACATCTACAATAATGAGTCTTGGGCAGTTGATTTGTGAAAATGTATGTATAGCCAAAAACAGACCCCGCCTAAAATCGGGTCAAGTTATACTTGTTCAAGTTGACTCTATAGTAATACGATCCGCTAAGCCTTTTTTGGCCACCCCGGGAGCAACTGTTCATGGCCATTATGGGGAAATCCTTTACGAAGGAGAAACTTTAGTTACATTTTTTTATGAAAAATCGAGATCTGGTGATATAACGCAGGGTCTTCCAAAAGTGGAACAGGTATTAGAAGTGCGTTCGATCGATTCAATATCGATGAATCTAGAAAAAAGGATTGAGGTTTGGAACGAATGTATAACAAGAATTCTTGGAATTCCCTGGGGATTTTTGATTGGTGCTGAACTAACTATAGTGCAAAGCCGTATCTCTTTGGTTAATAAGATACAAAAAGTTTATCGATCCCAGGGGGTGCAGATTCATAATAGGCATATAGAAATTATTGTACGTCAAATAACATCAAAGGTTTTGGTTTCAGAAGATGGAATGTCTAATGTTTTTTCACCCGGAGAACTAATTGGATTGTTACGAGCGGAACGAATGGGGCGCGCTTTAGAAGAAGCGATCTGTTACCGAGCCATCTTATTGGGAATAACAAGAGCATCGCTCAATACTCAAAGTTTCATATCTGAGGCAAGTTTTCAAGAAACTGCTCGGGTTTTAGCAAGGGCGGCTCTCCGGGGCCGTATTGATTGGTTGAAGGGTCTGAAAGAGAACGTTGTTTTGGGGGGGATGATACCTGTTGGTACCGGATTCAAAGGATTAGTATACCCTTCAAAACAACATAACAACATTCCTTTGGAAACAAAAAAAAAGAATCTATTCGGGGGGGAAATGCGAGATATTTTGTTCCACCACAGAAAATTATTGGATTCGTCCCTTATCAAAGAATTTCCATGATACACTAAAAGAATCATTTATAGGATTTAATGACTCCTAAGTTCATCCTTTCTTTATTATTATTATTTGGTAATCAAAAAAATGAAAAGATAATAATGAATAAAAAGTTTTGGTTGTCTATCTACGGTAGAAGAGAAAGTTCCGTCGGAACAATTATTTATTTCAGTTTCAGGGTTCCCTCTTTTTTTTTTTTCAAAAAAAGAAAGAGGGTGTGGGGAGAAATGACAAGAAGATATTGGAACATCCGTTTGGAAGAGATGATGGAGGCAGGAGTTCATTTTGGCCATGGTACTAGGAAATGGAATCCAAAAATGGCACCTTATATTTCTGCAAAGCGTAAAGGTATTCATATTATAAATCTTACTAAAACTGCCCGTTTTTTATCAGAAGCTTGTGATTTGATTTTTGATGCGGCAAGTAGGGGAAAACAATTCTTAATTGTTGGTACCAAAAATAAAGCAGCTGATTCAGTAGCGTGGGCTGCAATAAGGGCCCGGTGTCATTATGTTAATAAAAAATGGCTTGGCGGTATGTTAACGAATTGGTCCACTACTGAAACCAGGCTTTATAAGTTCCGGGACTTAAGAATGGAACAAAAAATGGGGAAATTCAACCGTCTTCCGAAAAGAGATGAAGCTATGCTGAAAAGACAATTATCTCGCTTGCAAACATATCTGGGCGGAATTAAATATATGACAGGGTTACCCGATATTGTAATCATCGTCGATCAGCACGAAGAATATACGGCCTTGCGAGAGTGTATCACTTTGGGAATTCCAACAATTTGTTTAATCGATACAAATTGTGACCCCGATATCGCAGATATTTCGATTCCAGCAAATGATGACGCTATATCTTCAATCCGATTAATTCTTAACAAATTAGTATTCGCAATTTGTGAAGGGCGTTCTAGCTATATAAGAAATCCTTGATTAATAATAAGATAAATAACTTACTTCGGAAGTCCCATAGATTTCGGGAATAGCTTACTCTTTTTTCTTAATTCTAAAAAAGAAATAAAAAGAACTGGGGATATTATGTAATTAGTTAGTTTAGTTAGTATTCAAAATATCCGATTCAAGTAGGCAGGTGGTTGAATCAAAAAATTTTTATTTAAAGTTTGATTTTTTTAGAGGGCAATATGAACGTTCTATCATGTTCCATCAACACACTAAAGGGGTTATACGATATATCCGGTGTGGAAGTAGGCCAACATTTCTATTGGCAAATAGGGAGTTTGCAGGTCCACGGTCAAGTACTTATTACTTCTTGGGTTGTAATTGCTATCTTATTAGGTTCAGCCGCTATAGCTGTTCGTAACCCGCAAACTATTCCGACTGGCGGGCAGAATTTCTTCGAATATGTTCTTGAATTTATTCGAGATGTAAGTAAAACTCAAATTGGCGAAGAGTACGGTCCTTGGGTTCCTTTTATTGGAACTATGTTTCTATTTATTTTTGTTTCTAATTGGTCAGGAGCTCTTTTACCTTGGAAAATAATACAATTACCTCATGGAGAGTTAGCCGCACCCACGAATGATATAAATACTACTGTAGCTTTGGCTTTACTTACGTCAGTGGCATATTTCTATGCGGGTCTTAGCAAAAAGGGATTAAGTTATTTCGGGAAATATATTCAGCCAACTCCAATCCTTTTACCAATCAACATCTTAGAAGATTTCACAAAGCCCTTATCACTTAGTTTTCGACTTTTCGGGAATATCTTAGCTGATGAATTAGTCGTTGTTGTTCTTGTTTCTTTAGTACCTTCAGTGGTTCCTATACCTGTCATGTTCCTTGGATTATTTACAAGTGGTATTCAAGCTCTTATTTTTGCAACTTTAGCTGCGGCGTATATAGGTGAATCCATGGAGGGCCATCATTGAAATAGTCTTTTTTTAGCCCATATGCGCGGCTCAAGATAGTATTTACTTCGGAAATATACAATTTGGGCTATATACAATCTAGAGTAATAGAAAAAAGTTACGATATTAGAGACTTGTAAAAAGAAAGGAAAGAGATCTAAAGGATCTTTTTCCTAAACCCTTCCGTCCGTTTAATTTAACCCTCTCAATGAGTATTCGTTTTATGTTGGTAAGCCTGTGTCAAATTTCAAATAATAAAATAATTGAATAGTTTGAATTTTGCATAAGAATACTTGTAGTATATGTTTATGATATCTGGTGTGATTAAACAAAAGGGCGAAACAATTCTGGTTTCAGTTGCTTTTGTTCAAGAATTGACCAAAAGAAAATTATTATAAATAATAAATTGCATGAACTTAGATCAATAAAATAATTTGATTTCTATGCAATAATTTACTTAATCCATTTTTCCATTTCCCTTGTATCCGTGGGAATAAGGATAAAGAAAAGGGAGAAAAGAATTTACGAAAATACGAAAAAAGGATTCATCAAAATTTTGGGTTTAGAACCAGGTATATGTAATGTAATTGATTGGGGTATATGTAATATAATTGAATGGCTATAAGCCAACTTTTGTAGTTATTTCGACACTTAATTAATTCAATTTAAGATGAATGACTGGTTTGTTTACGTTATAGAAGAAAAACACGTATATGTGATATTAGATATTGACTTGTTATATATGAACTAAAGATATAATTTGCTCTATTACTGTGAAATTGGAGAGGAGATAGGGATTTCAATAGTCAATAAAAGTCTTCTGTTTCATTATGACTGTGAATTAATAAACAGATGAAATCAAGAAATAATTCAACAGTTCGGAACCAAGAAATGGAAGAGCAGAAGTCGTATGGGTTCACAAGGGCTCTGCGAATAGAAACTAAAAAAGATAAATCTAAGTAGTTCTGATGATTCAATAATATAATTATATTCGAAGTTCTTAGTTACTTCGACTGGATGAATCCTAGCGACGGAATAATTAAGTCATAATTCATTGGTTGATTGTATCATTAACCATTTCTTTTTTTTGGTACGAGGAACTTATCATGAATCCACTGATTTCTGCCGCTTCTGTTATTGCTGCTGGATTGGCTGTAGGGCTTGCTTCTATTGGACCTGGGGTTGGTCAAGGAACTGCCGCGGGTCAAGCTGTAGAGGGTATCGCGAGACAGCCTGAAGCTGAGGGAAAAATACGAGGCACTCTATTGCTTAGTCTAGCGTTTATGGAAGCTTTAACAATTTATGGACTGGTTGTAGCATTAGCACTTTTATTTGCGAATCCTTTTGTTTAATTTTTAATTTTGTTTAATTTTAGAAATATGAAAATTTTTTATTTTTTCATATTTTATTGGCTTGGACTTGTCGTTTGCTTTTTCGAATTATATCCAAATTAAACTCCTACAATTACGTATTTTTTGAGAAAATAACCTACGGGAAGGGCTGATTTGCGGGTGAGGAATTAGCATACCAACTCGCTTTCATCCTTCCCGTCCGTAGTCCAAGGAAAACAATTTTGGGGAAATGTTGTAACAAAAGGAGCAGTTCGTAGTTTAGTTTATAATTCGAATATTCTTTAATTTAACTCGATTTTAAAATAGGAAATAAACAAATAGAATATAGAATAAAAGAAGAAAAGAGGTAATAAAAAAATAACTCTGTTCGGTTTTTTAGTCTATATAAGAGGAGATCATATGAAAAATGTAACCGATTCTTTCCTTTCTTTAGGCCACTGGCCATCTGCCGGGAGTTTCGGGGTTAATACCGATATTTTAGCAACAAATCCAATAAATCTAAGTGTAGTGATTGGTGTATTGATCTTTTTTGGAAAGGGAGTGTGTGCGAGTTGTTTATTTCAAGAATCGGTTGGATCCAACCAGCTGTACCTTTTTCTGTTCTAACTAACTAAGAATCTAACTAAGAAAAGGGTGCAAGATCCCGCGAATTACTTCTGAATAAAAATAAATTATATG